GATACCTTCACCTGGACCAAACCCAGACACTGGACGTTGACCAGAACGGAGTCCTATTCCCAGACTCAAAAGAGCACTCATATTGGATACCCAAAAATAATACCTTAAAAGATATTATATGATAAGTCAATAATTTATTAGTCAGTCAGTTTGTAAGTCAAAGCCCATTGCTCCCCACTAGGGTTAGGTATAAGGCGGCGGATCCTTAGTGGATACGTCGACGGATACATTCGCTTAGTGCGGCTGTAGTATCAGAGTCCGGGGCTTGACAGACACATGTCCGCAATAGCTAAGAACTAACGGGAGGGGGTGCAGAATGGTTATCGAAATCCTCCTAAGCTTTCACAGTTTTAGGAAAGGCCAGGCCAGCGGTCTCGCTATTCCTGATGATCAGGCTAGGCAAGCTAATCCGCAACTCAAGCAAGGCTACTCTTGCGAATCAAGCTAGTTAGTCAAGATACCCTGTCCAGTCAAGCTATTCGACGCTTGATATTCCATCAATTCATGCTGATCAACGGGATCTCGCAACTCAAGCAACCTATTCTAGCAAGCTAATCACGCAATCCAGCTTCTCCAGCAAACCCCAGAATGTTCGCTAATCCTGCTACCCTTTTTCGCAAATATCATCCAGGACGTCCCTAATCAACCAGATCCAGCTATACAACCTAATCAAGCCTGCTGCGTCAAACGTTCATTGAATGGGAATTCAAATTCGACGGCATCTAACTACCTAAGGCGAATACGTGAACAGAGACTTCTCTCTGCAGCTGTAGCTGCTAGGATACTCCAATTTTCTGCTTCAGCTAACCACACGGCGTCCAGTCGCCCAAACACACGAACATACTATACAAAGAAAGAGAGGCAAGCGCTGAGTCTCAAATGAGATTACCCCTCTGATTCGTCACCCGCTGAGCTAACGTCGCGATGTAAGTGTTAGAAAGAGTAAGTTAAGTAAAGAAAGATGTCAGTTAGTAAATCAGGGGACCCAGCCTCACCTCCGCCACCGGATCTCGAAACCGAATCTTTCACCGACTCTCCAAAACACCACCAGTAAAGCTAGTTTCACAGAAGGTATAATATTTATATTTTATAGCTTTTAAGAGCCTATATATGATATGAGAATCAAATCAAACAATTTCATTGCCTCATGGGCGATCGCTCGCTTCGTCTCCGTCGTCTGCGAATCTATTGGTTTAATCGAAATAAGGAAGGGCTTCCGTTAGGATGCGGAGTGGAACCTCTTTGCAGAGCCTTTGAATATTTCGTGATAGTTATCATGGGTTGAAAAGGGACGGGACAAGGATATACCCTAAGAAAGCCTGACCGATAGACTCTTTTTGTTCTGTGTAGTTGAAGATTTAGTGACTTTGCCAAATGAACCATATCTATACGAAAATGATGATATCGATACCACCCGCTCGCCTCTTGTGATTAGCTCCTCGCGTACGCTCCCGCTATGGAAATGAGTCCTTCGTTAAGCTTTCGTCATTGGTCAGTTCCCGTCACTCAACCTCTTGAAGAAGATCCTCTTATTGAGTGAGTTATTGACTTATTTGATTTGATTGGCTTGGTCTTTTACCCGAAAATACTGAATAAATGGCTTTTTTTTGCGTATGCTCCTACACCAGTTACTACAACAGCCAATAGACTTTTTAATGGATTTCCTGACTTTGGTTCTTGTTCATACTACCCATTAGTGGAGCTAGGAGATTCGGTTGTTTAACCTGAGGCAATGAAATTGTTGCGATGGAAGTTTCGGGATCAGTTGATTATGCAGGTGTGTGTGCCGGTGTTGGTTGACAGTGCCTCTTACCGCCCCTATCTCTAAAGGGGCTTATGTGACTGGTCTCGCTGACTTAACCGCTTACAGGCTTTCATTCTCATCTAGATTTCAAACAAATGCATTTTTCATTCTATTGTATGTAAGGATGGATGATAATAGGTTTCGCCATCCTCATAGCCAGAAGCCTGATCTACTCTCTTCGGTCATTGCCTCAGTCAGCTTCGAGGTGATCTGTCTATTGAACGAGAATCCCCCCTTCTCCAACAATGCGCGGAACTTCATTTTTGAAATCGATTTGATTTGATTATTGACTCCCCTGTCAACTCGGCAACTACTCCTCCAGTTGATGAACAACGGTGGTTCGCTTATTCTATTTTTTCGCTTTGGCTCGCACAATCATTTCTCTCCTTTTACTAAGGCTTTCTTTCCCTGGTGTTACTGGTCAAGCGAAAGAAAAGACTGACAAAAGGCTCATAAAGAGTGTATGCCATCCGCTCGCCCTCAGAAACTTCATAAGATTGTTACACTCATTGACATTCCCTTTGGGTCTAATGCTAGTTGTTTTCCCAATGGATATTCCTCGGTTGCGATTTCTACACCAGCCCCTACATGTACTACCGGAAATGGACCTACTAAAGTTCCTGCACCAGGATCTTCAATACCTGAAGCTACGACTACAACAGCAGGTTCTGTATTCGATCGTACACTCGTTCGGTTGGTTGTTGCTGGATCAACGTATGCTTCATCGGTTGAATAAATAAATAAACCACTAGTGCCGCTACTGGCTACCGACCTGGAAGGAATGTTGGACAAGACGGTGATGGATAAGCTATTGATGGTGCCGGTACATAAGCCAGATCAACTGGATCTGCTTCAAGCACTCAATCTGGATCTTCACCTGTAACAGGATATGCTTTTCACGCCACTGGCGATGGATCAATAACTGTATCTACTAATGATGTTACTCGTGCTTCTGGCTACGCTATTGGCTATGCTGACCCAGAGACCCCCACCACCTCTGCCCCAGCGGCGTTGCCTCTCCTGCTCCTTGGTGAACCGGATCAACCACTAATTATGCAGGGTCTACTTCTACTGGTGTTGGATTCTCCCTGCATAAGTGGTTGATCTTAGCGTGCTAGCCGCTGCTTCATTTCGTATAGTGATAACGCTTTCTCTTTCTTAGCGCTCCGCCCCCCTTGTATAGTAAGGGGAACTCCGGTTACGCGGCTTCTCTTATAGGGGTCTATTTTCTCTGACTTGACTCAGCTTGACCTACTTGACTCAGCGGTTAGAGTATCGCTTTCATACGGCGAGAGTCATTGGTTCAAATCCAATAGTAGGTAAACCCGGCCGAAACCCCTGCTTTTGCCAGCATGACAGCAAGCACGGACTGGCAGCAAGGAGTCAACTGAATGACCAAAGCATCGGTTGCTTCCACTTGTGGCCTTCTTCGACCGCCTTGACACCTTAATATCAAGGAACCCCCCCTCTCTTCTTCTCTTCATGTATGTGGGCTGCCTGCCCCGTCCCGAATAGACGAACAGGAACAGGCTGAAGAAAGGCGCGAGAGAGAGAGTGGATACTCAACTCACCTCCCCTCTTCCACAATTAGGTGAAGACCAGGAGGGCCGGAAACCCCAACGGGAAACCTTTCACCGCGCCACACGATTCTTTCGCGAAGCGCTCTCTCAGACGTTTCCACTCCTGCCCCCGCAAGCAAAGAGGTTTCAAGATACCAGGCGACCAAGTGAAAGTGAATAGCCCCGAGCAAATCTTCTAGAGAGCGTACCCTTTGTTTCTACTCTTTCTCTCTTCTAAGAACAACTGACAATCGAAAAAAAAAAGAATATATCTTTTCTATGGACCCCTTGGACCTACGACCAATGAGGTGATGACACATGCATGCGTGCATATGAACTTCTAAAGAGTGGGTTCCAAACCTGGGTGGCATTATGTAACTCAATCCATTATAGGGCTATTGGTGGATTATTTTAATTTTAGAATAGACTCTGAGATAGAGGAGACTTTTAGGAGATTTTGTCGAGATAAGGACTTGCAAAAGTCGAGTAGTCGCAGAAGTAAGGTCTCAGACTCGCAGAAGACAAGTGAAAAGTATCTCGAGGTTTCGCCGTGGGAATTTCGCGAGAGTTTTCGCCGCTTTGAAACAATAAGTTTCAAAATCTCGCAAGAATTCCGCGTGGTTTTTATCTAAAAACTCGGAAGGTTCCGCCAGAAAGAGTTTGGGATTGAATCGTTTGGTCTTTTGAAGTCCCTGATTGGTTTTAGAACCTGATTGAAGAAGACCAGAATTATGGAATACACGTAGATCTGCAGATCCAGTGTTTGAAGTTATTCTAGTTTGTTTCGATTTAGGGATTCCACAGTTCAGACAGAGACGTTGTTGAGTATGTGGCTTGACTGACTCCAAGGTGATTCAAGTCTCGATTGAGCAGTCATTTTAAATAGTAACATGCTTTAGCACCGTTTCACATTTGCAACTGTAGAGGGCGGTTTGTGACCTTCCAATTTTCCAGTGAAACCGGGGACCGAAAGGGGGTCGTGAGAGATAGCAAAAAGATGCATCCATTTCTAGGCTAATTCAGTGTCTTGTGGATGCTATCTATGAGGTAGTTAGAACGCCCCTTGGGGGATCTGTTGGGTCTTTTAAAAGGACTCAATCAAAGGGCACAAACAAATCAAGGGAGAGCCTCCTGTTTTTCTGAGGTTGGGTTTTGAGATGAGAGTAGGATACACACGTCGAAGAAATCCGTTGTCTAGAGAGAGTGGAGTGATCTCAAATAGTTTTCGATTTTCATATTAAAAACTTGACTATAGAAAGACATCTAGTTTTTCGAATCAAATAAAACTATATGTCTTTCTCATTTGCTGCCACTCAACAACAGCAGGTCTCAGCTCTGCACATTCCTAGCCATTTTTTCTTTCTTTCAGCTAAAGATTGTTATCATCTGGTATGAGAGCCCAGGTTGTGCAGATATGGTAGTGATACAATCTTCTGGATCTATGGTTGCTGATATGATTACTACATTAACGCATACGATTGTCAAGCATCGCAAGATTGAACCTCTAAATGTAGATGTTTGGAAGATGAGAATGCAGTTGCCTCTCAAAGAACAGGATCTTTTTTTTTTGCATTCTTGAGAAAAGATAAACCCGCAGATCTGGCGCTAATGGCTTCTTCAATCAAGTGATGTTGTTGTAGCCGAACAACAAAAGAAAGCATATGAACAGCATCTAAAGTTGTGGACAGTAAAAAAATAAAAAGTTCTTCGAAGCTGTGCTAATGGTGGTCAAGGATAAGGTACTAGTTTCAGTGGGAGACATTGAGGCTGCATGAAAAATCTGGGAGACTCCACAGAGAATGTATGAGTCAGTGACAATGGTGAACATGAAGTTTCTTCGGCAACGGTTCTTTCCAAGCAAGATGCAAGAGGGGACGAGCGTGTCTCAGCACTTAGACAAGATGGAGAAGATGATCAAAGAATTGGTAGCAGTGAGAGTCAAAATGACTGATCGTGATCAGTGACCGGGAAGTCTGCTGAAGTAGTTTGAGTCTTTGACAACCACTCTCTCCCGTGAAACTCCTCCTTTAACTATGATTGATCTGACCATTTCATTTAGGCAGAAGCTGAAAAGAGATTTGAACAGCAGTCTGAAAAGACTAATGCTGCGCAAAATAATATGTTTCAAAAGAAGAATAAGCACTTAGTGCAGAAGGACCTGAAAAACATAGAGTGTTGGTCCTGCAAGAAGAAAGGTCACATTAGTTTTGAGTGCCCATAAAAGAAGGGCAAAGGGAAAAAGCCATGATGATCAGGAAAAGGTAGTGTTGGTCACTACTATGGCCCTGTTTGCCAACATTTAAGATAGTTGGTGGATCGGGTCCTCGCATCATATTTTCTTCCGAAAGGAAGAATTTGGTGCAAATATGATTGAAGAACTAGGTTCTTCATATATGTATGGCACTTCGACTGTAATCAGAGGCCGAGGGAATGTGTAATTGCTGTTGGAAAACGGAAAGTCATAAGAGGTATCAAATGTTTATTTTCTTTTTGTACCTGAAAAGAACCTACTCTCTTCCTACTCTGTTAGCAGTTAGCAAGCGATTCGATAAAAGAAAAAAGATGTAATTTACTAGGATAGGTGCTTCGGAATTCTAGTGATAGTTACCTCGGGAGTTCTTCCTTCCATCCAATCAATAGCGTCAGCGTCAATCATCTGCCTTTTTCTTCCCATTTTTGTAACTAAGTGTCATCTTTCCCGAGATGGATAGACGTGTATCGCTCCTTACCAGTTATGCCCATCAAGCTTGTGCGTAGTGAGGAGGAGGCCCGGATTCTCAAGTTGTTTAAGAAGTCGAGTGGTCGGTAAGCCGAAGAATTCTTTTTATTGACAGTTGGACTACTTTCTTTTTCCCCTACTGCTTTTGCCAGTACTGATGCTACCACTGGAGCTACAGGGTCTTCTCCACCATGGGTCGTTGACCTTGGATCCAGTCGAGTAGTGTCCTGCCTTTGCCCGTCCCTTACCGTAACCGCTTTCACTAGCAGCAGAGACTACTCCTTCATTCAAACCGGCAACTAAGTGTATTCCAAAGTTCTGTAGAGGGGATATGCGCAAATTAAGTCCCAGTAGTGTTAAGTGGTAGTTGATCCAGCGGATGAAGGAGATTGACTCAAGCCCTTGAATGTCGAGATTCGCCTCTGGCCCCTCCCTCATCAAAGGGCTATTCATAGTATGAAGAACGGAGGAAAGGACATGAAAGATACTCGAAACAGAAAGGGAAAAGAGAGGAATAAAGAAAATCCCTGAAGAAAGGGAGTGGCAGAGGACCTCAACGATACCGAGGCTGAAGAGGGAAGCTTGTCTTTCAGATGCGTCGTGGGCTGTGGCAACAACGGAATAGAAGAGGTTCGGAGATGGACTAGGGTTCACAATGAGAGAATATGTAGACCTTGTTAGCGGTACATCATCAGGAATAGATGAAAACTATTCGAAGACTGAGTACAGACGGAATTCGCCCTTAGGCAAGCACAGCAAGCAAGAAGAAGGTGTCCTCTATGCCTCCAGCCTCCAATTGATGTGAGGGAGATAGGGATCCCGCCTTAGCATGCAAGAGTTAGGCGAAGGGCTTGTATAAATCGAGTTGAGTCAAGACTAGCAGCGAGATGAAAAAGTTCTCTGTTTAGGTCTTTCTCTCTCAGTTTCTGATCACTAGCAAGACTGATGTTTCAGCCACTACTGAACTGAAAGAAAGGTCTGTGATTCACAGGCATATCAAAATGAATCTAATTCCAGTCGTCTCGCAAACAAAGAGATCAAGCAAGGCTTGTTTTCTCCATTCCACGACCATGTTCTCTTTCAAAAAAATGTAAAAAAGCCTTTCAGCAGGTCGAAACCGGGGTCTCAGGTAGTCTTGATCGATCCTGACGTTCCACTGACAATCCCGGGTTTGAAAACAAAGCCTTGAATCTGTAATTGGGAAAGAAAAGGGGGAGATGGCGGAAGAAGAAGATAAGATGGATCAGCAGTGGAAGAAGCTGCATCCTGAGCATCAGTGAGGAGTGTCTTCGTCTGATACTGCTTCTTCTTATGCCTCGAACACTAAGCATCTGAATGGGAAGTTGACTTCTTATGATAGGGACACCACTTTTGAGATTTCTGAGTGGTGCCAGGTGAACTACCAGTGGACTCTAGGG